CAAACCGTCACCCATTAATACAACGCCAACATTGTTTGATTCCAAATTCAGAGCAATGCCTATTGTACCCTCTTCAAATTCTACTAATTCCCCTGCCATTACTTCATCAAGACCATGAATACGAGCAATGCCATCGCCTACTTGAAGTACGGTGCCGGTATTCACAATCGTGACTTCTCGATTATATTGTTCAATACGTTCACGAATAATATTACTAATTTCGTCGGCTCGAATGGTTACCATTAGTGTCTCTTAATTCTTTTTCGAAAACAAAGGGAGAAAAAAAAAAAAAAAAAATAATGCCTACAGTAAAAGGGCTAATCAGTTATTTCTTTCATGGCCCCGAGCATACCAATATTAGCACTGATGGTGCGTAAATGTAACTCGCTGTTCGAACAACTATTCAGAGTTCCTAGAGCTCCTTGTAAGGCTTGTTGGAAAACTCGCTGTCGGACCTGATTAATTGCTCTTTGTTGTTCAAAATGAATGGTTTCATTTTTGTAATTTTCTAATCGTTCCAAATTCTCATAAGTGGCATTAATCAAATTCTGTTTTTCTCGTTCTATCTCAGAGTATCCATTCACTCGAAACTCATCTGCTTCCATTTCCACTTTCCGTAAGCGAGCCCGGGCTTTTTCGAGCTGCTCAATAGCTCCTCCGCGTAGTTCTTCTGAATTTCGAATAGTACTCAGAATCCTCTGTTTTCGATTATCTAATAAATCACTTAATGAAAGTAGATTATTTTCCCATTCATTTCACAACTTCACTTCCATGATCTCTTCCCGAACCAAACATGAATCTTTCGATTCATTTGGCTCTCACGCTCAGTTACTTATGTTATGAGCATTCCCATATCTTTTAATGTAATGAGCCTACCCTCTCTTCTCTGTTCGTATTCCAAGATATGGAAACTGATACAAGACCAGAATATTCAGAGGACTCTTCCGACCAGACAAAAAAAATCTGTAATTGTCAGCAAAGTTGTTTTTTTTTCTTCAAATCCAAAAAATTCTTCTTATTTTATACATAGGTCGTCGATTCAGCATTGGATAAAAAAAGGGCGAGACACCCATTTTTCCAGTAAATGGTTCAAATCATTTTATCGATATGAGTGTTCTATATCGGATAAATTGCCAACTATTCATTTTGAAACCATCTCCGTACTAACGTAGTGGTAGAAAGAGTACCATGTTGTGCCTGGACTTCAGGCGGTTTAGCTTTAACCATGTTAATGGTCCCACATTATTGGTTGATAGAGAATCAAAGTTGATTTACCAATGAGTCACGAAATGCTATGGTTCTTACATATGATTTCTTAATTTATTCAGAAGTAATTCGTCGAGATCGTGCACCTTTCTTCCCTATTTATAAATAAAAAAAAAAAGAAAGTGCAGCCGGTTGGATCCAGCCTATTCTTGAAATACACAACTCGCACACACTCCCTTTCCAAAAAAGATCAATACACCAAGCACTACACTTAGATTTATTAGATTTGTTGCTAAAATATCGGTATTCAACCCGAAACTCCCGGCGGATGGCCAGTAACCCAAGGAAACGAAAGAATCGGTTACATTTTTCATATGCTCTCCTCTTATAGATAGGACTAACAAAATCGAACAGAGTTCTTTTTGTATCACTTCGTCCCGTTTTTTTATTATTGATTTCTTTTTTTTATTAATTGACTTATTTTAAATATGAATATATTCATTTCATTTGAAATCATTTTCAAATTTCAAAAATGGATTCTTTATTATTATTTTATTTCAATTGAAGTTCCCAATAAGATACTTATTAGGTCCCCGGTTTCATGTCAATTGCGAAATACCTGCAACGCTTCCTAAAAGTCAAAAGGGGTTTCCATTAAATTAAGGACGGGAAGTGAGAAAGCGAGTGGATCTACTAATTCCTCATCCTCAAATCAGACCTTCCCCGGAGTATTGTCTCAACGAAGAAGTGGAGTGAAGTTTTGATATAATTCGAAGAAGCAAGCGGTAAGTCGACGGCAATAAAATAAGAAAAGAAGTACGTATTTTCACGTTTATAGAATAGGATTAAACAAAAGGATTCGCAAATAAAAGCGCTAATGCCACGACCAGTCCGTAAATTGTTAAAGCTTCCATAAAAGCCAGACTAAGCAATAAAGTACCTCGTATTTTACCCTCTGCTTCTGGTTGTCTCGCGATACCTTCTACGGCTTGGCCCGCAGCAGTACCTTGACCAACTCCAGGTCCAATAGAAGCAAGCCCTACGGCCAATCCAGCAGCAATAACGGAAGCGGCAGAAATCAGTGGATTCATGGTAAGTTCCTCGCACCAAAATAAAGAAATGGTTAATGATACAATCAACCAATGAATTATTACTTATTATTCCATCACTAAGATCCACCCGATCAAAGTAACTAAGAACTCCGAATTGAAGTGATGATATACTGAATCATCAGAACTACTTCGATATCTCGTTTTTAGTTCCTATCCATGGAGTCTTTGGAAATCCATACGGT